AACAAATGAATCTTACTGATTCACTAGTCGGGATGGCGAAATGAACCGGAAATCAATTCATCTATTCTGAGAAGTCACGAACAAGCGCTACGACTGAAATAGAGATTGCAAGAGTAAATATTCGCCCGCGAAAACTTTCTTTTTTTTTGAATTTGAATTGGTAAACTTGGATAAAGGACAAAAGAAAATAAAGATTTATTAGAACGTTAGAAAAAAAACTATTATTTATAAAATTTTTTATAAAAATGTTCTAATATCTATTCAAATTAATTGAAATTCCATTTTGAATCCTTTTATTCGCGAGGAGCTGGATGAGAAGAAACTCTCACGTCCAGTTCTGTAGTAGAGATGGAATTCCGAAACAACCATCAACTATAACCCCAAAAGAACTACATTTCGTAAACAACATAGAGGAAGAATGAAGGGAAGATCTTATCGAGGTAATCATATTTGTTTCGGTAAATACGCTCTTCAGGCACTTGAACCTGCTTGGATCACATCTAGACAAATCGAAGCAGGTCGACGAGCAATGACACGAAATGCACGCCGTGGTGGAAAAATATGGGTACGTATATTTCCAGACAAACCAGTTACAGTAAGACCTGCTGAAACACGTATGGGTTCGGGGAAAGGATCCCCTGAATATTGGGTAGCTGTTGTTAAACCGGGGAGAATACTATATGAAATGGGTGGAGTAGCCGAAAATCGAGCCAGAAGAGCTATTTTACTAGCAGCATCCAAAATGCCTATACGAACTCAATTAATTATTTCGGGATAAAAATGTAGAACCGACAGAAATGAGTCTCGGGGATGAAACCGCAGGTTTCTTTTTTTGGACAAACAATATTTCTTTTATTTTCTTTATCCTTTGCATTGGAAGAATAGACTAAAAAATTGATATGATTCAACATCAGACCCATTTAAATGTAGCGGATAACAGCGGGGCTCGAGAATTGATGTGTATTCGAATCATAGGAGCTAGTAATCGTCGCTATGCTTATATTGGTGACGTTATTGTTGCTGTGATCAAAGAAGCAGTCCCAAAAATGCGCCTAGAAAAATCAGAAGTAGTCAGAGCTGTAATTGTCCGTACCTGTAAAGAACTTAAACGTGACAGCGGTATGATAATACGATATGATGACAATGCTGCAGTTGTGATTGATCAAAAAGGAAATCCAAAAGGAAGTCGAATTATTGGTGCAATCCCCGAGGAATTGAAAGAATTCAATTTTACTAAAATAGTTTCATTAGCTCCCGAGGTATTATAAAATAAAATAAAATGAGATCGTGATATCTTTGGGGTATTTGAAAGAAATAGATTAAGAACTAGATTAATTCGTAGATTGTGTCTCAGGCATATACCTTGAAAATATTCATAAACCAATAAAAAAAAAAAAAGAAAAACATGTTAATTATATCCAATTTTCAGACACCAATAATTTTAGTTCATGATGGGTACAGACACTATTGCTGAGATAATAAACTCGATACGAAATGCTGATATGGCTAGAAAAAGAGTTGTTCGCATAGCATCTACTAATATTACCGAAAATATTGTTAAAATACTTTTCCGAGAAGGTTTTATCGAAAACGTCAGAAAACATCGAGAAAAAAACAAATATTTTTTGGTTGTAACCCTGCGACATAGAAGGAATAGGAAAAGCCCTTATAGAAAATTTTTCAATTTAAAACGGGTCAGTCGGCCCAGTCTACGAATCTATTCTTACTCTCAAGAAATTCCTAGAATTTTAGGTGGGACAGGGATTGTAATTCTTTCTACTTCTCGAGGTATAATGACAGACCGGGAGGCTCGACTAGAAGGAATTGGCGGAGAAATTTTGTGTTATATATGGTAATCATTTTAATATCCAAATGGGATCCGAAACCTCTTAAAAAAAAAGAAAGAGGGTGAGTTGTTTAATATCGTTTCTCCTCCATTAGTTGATACTTCAAGGGGGCTTTACCTGCAATGACAGAACAAAAATGGATTCACGAAGGTTTAATTACTGAATCGCTTCCCAATGGCATGTTCCGGGTTCGGTTAGATAATGAAGATCTGGTTCTAGGTTATGTTTCAGGAAAGATCCGGCGTAGTTTTATCAAGATACTGCCTGGAGACAAAGTCAAAATTGAAATAAGTCGTTATGATTCAACCAGAGGACGTATAATTTCTCGACTCGACAACGACAACGAAAACAAGGATTCGAAAGATTAGCTGGTTTTTATTCAATACGATTCGAGATGAAAAATTTCAAGAAACTTATTTTCTACCAAGAAGTAGATTCAGAATTAAGATAAGGAATGACAAATATGAAAATAAGAGTTTCTGTTCGAAAAATTTGTCAAAAATGTCGACTAATCCGTAGGCGGGGGCGCCTTAGAATAATTTGTTCCAACCCGAGACATAAACAAAGACAAATATAATAACAAAGACAAATATAATCAGACACGCTAAAAGGCTCAATGTACAAATAAGGAATCTGTTTTGACATGAAATGGA